TTCACCAATTCGGACTAGATACCGAGCCAACGAATCCCCTTCTTTTTGCCACTGTACTTCCCAATCAAATTCGTCATAACACTCATACTGATCAACTTTACGAAGATCCCATTGTATTCCGGACGCTCGCAGCATTGGTCCCGATAAACCCCAATTTATTACTTCCTCTCGACCAATAATGCCTACCCCCTCGACTCGTTCTAAAAAAATAGGATTGCGTGTAATAAGTTGTTGATATTCAGCAACCCTTATTAAAAAATAATCGCAGAAATCCAAACATTTATCTATCCAGCCATGAGGGAGATCAGCCGCTACCCCCCCGATCCGAAAATAATTATGCATCATTCTCATACCGGTGGCAGCTTCGAATAGATCATATACTAATTCTCTTTCTCTGAAAATATAGAAAAAGGGAGTCTGTGCACCAATATCCGCCATAAAAGGACCGAGCCATAACAGATGAGAAGCTATACGACTCAACTCCAACATAATTATTCTGATATAGCTTGCTCTTTTAGGTACTTGAATATTTCCCAGCTGTTCCGGTCCATTTACCGTTATTGCTTCTGTGAACATAGTAGCTAAATAATCCCAACGTGTTACATAAGGCAAATATTGTATAATTGTTCGGTTTTCTGCAATTTTTTCCATCCCTCGGTGTAAATAACCCAATATTGGTTCACAGTCAATAACATCTTCACCATCTAGAGTAATGATAAGTCGAAGAACACCATGCATTGATGGATGGTGGGGACCCATATTGACTACCATGAGGTCTTTTCTTGGAGCTGGTATATTCATAGGTTTTTCCTTAATTCATTCTTTCATGAATTGTTGAAAACGAAAAAAAGTTCATTCAAATTCAAGATCTAATAAATCAAATAATTCAAAATGCTTCTTCAAATTAACGAGTTTTTGATTCCCGAATATCCAACCGATTAATTAATTCTTTATAACCTATTCTATTTTTCTTTGACAAATAAGATAGCAGTCGTTGGCGTTTTCCCAGAATTTTACGTAGACCTCTCTGAGATAAATAGTCTTTTTTGTGTAATTGTAAATGTGAAGTAAGTCTTCGTATCCTATTGGTGAAACTAAATATTTGAAATTCAACAGAACCCCTGTTTTCTTCTTTTTCTTCTTGTGAAATAACTGAGATGAATGAATTTTTTACCATAAAATGAAACCCCCTTCTTTTTTTAAGATATTTTTATTGATAGATATCTTTATTGATCAGTAATAATAATGTCACTTGTTTTAGTTTGGTATAGACAATAATCTTAATTTTGTTCTAATTTCGAATTTTATTAAATCAAATTAAATCAATCCGATTTTAATTTAAAAATTCGATTTGAAAAGGTATACAAAAGCATGGTTGTTTTCCGTACTCCAAAAAGAGAAAAACTTAGTCCTAAAATCAGAAGATTTTATTGATTCATTTCGAGATCGAATTGATATGTCATTGAATTAGTATCATGTATCAGAATGGAATGTAAGACAATGAATGTGTGCACCTCTTTGTCGTCATAGACCCGCGCTACGATATGGGAAAGGTAGCAAAAATATACTAGTAATGAATTTTCAATCGCGGATACATATGTATCCTTACCATACCGAAACGACTGCCGTTATTGCTATCAAACCAATACCGATTCATACAAGCTAAATCTTCTAATCGATAATTGGGCCACAGAAATAACTTTAATTTAATAAGTTTCTTTTGATATCCTTTGCTTTTATCCAAAACCTGACTGTTTACCTTATTCCCATTCCCCAATGCTGAATTTTTATGCATATCATTTCTATTCCTAGAATTGAAACAAATTAGAATTCGAAATTCTCTCCGAAGTCTAGGTGATAAAAGATTTTCAGGAACAAACAAATCATAATGATTTTTATCCCTATTTCCAGTCATCTTTTTATATTTGGTAATGACTTCATCAGAATTCTTATCAACATGAGTTTTTTCTCGGTATTTTTGATTCATTTTGTGTTTACTTTGATGAACCAACGAAATACCAATGGTTTGAGACATAATAAATTGCCCATCATTTTTTATAGATAGACGAATTGGTTCAATAATCAAAATTCCTCTTTTGATCAATTCTGTAAGAGTTAAATTTTTCTGAATCATCAGAATATCAAGACTCATTTCTCCCCTTTGAATAGAGGATATAGTTATTTCTCGTGGATTTATCAGTCTAAGCAGGAGACAATATACTTTGATGTTATTAATTATTTTTTTATTTAAAATATCATCCCATCGCAATTGAAAAAGAAAATACCTTTTTAGTAAGAAATCAAACTCCGCTTTTGTATTGTTCTTGTATTGCTTTTTATTTTTATGTTTTTTCATGTCCGAGCCCGTATAATCTTCTTCAACATCTTTTTCTTGGTTTGAAAGAGCAGATTCAAGGTTTGCTTGGTCCGCGGATTCTTTTTGCCCTTTATTTCGTTTTTTTAATTCAAGAGATTTTTTTTCATTGGAGGATATTGATATAAAAGGATCTTTTTTTTTATTTCCAGCGATGCTTTTGTTTTCAATATCAGTAGCGTTTTCATTTATATTAGAATCTAAAAGAAGTAATTTTATTGGTATAACCCACGGTTTTGTTTTATACAAATTATAAAATATTAAAAATTCTGGGAAGAACCAACGTTCAAGATTTGATATGGGACGATTTAGCATTTCTTCATTCATTCCCATCCAATCAAAAAAACTTTTTTGATTGGATAAGTTGATTTCTTGATCTTGATGAATTGTGAGATAAAAAAGATTTTTCTTTTTGATTTTCTCAATTATTTGATAATTATTAAGCTTAGCCTTAGTAGATTTTTTATTACTGTTTGGGTCAGTATCAATATTGATCCAAGCCTCGATATTGATTTTCGTTCTAAGACAAAAATCGACAATTCTCCAATCAAAATATTTTCTATCCAGATTTTTCTCCATATCTCTAATATCATCTTGTACTAGATCCTTATTGCTAGGGATAATAGGAATACCTTCCATCATATAAAAAGATTTTCGTTTATTTGTGTTGGAATTCGAAAAAACTTCTTGGTTATTTTTTACGTGTAATGACGATTCATAAATTGAAGAGTACTTCGTATCTTCAGAATTAATAGATTTATATGCTAACCGATCATATCTATATTGTTTTTTAAAATTCTCTTTTTCATTTAGTAATGAAGCCGTTTCAAAATTATTTTGTTTTTCGTAGTGAATAAATTTTGTTTTTTTAGATGAGTTGCATAAATCCTTATTTTGATTCATACAGTGTTGATTGAATTGATTTCGCCATTTTTGTGGTACTAGTCTAGACCATCTAATCTGAGATATATCATATTGATAATGATTCCTTAACCAATTTGTCCATTGATTTATTCCAGAATTCTGACGATTCTTATGTCTTAATTGAGAATGAAAAAGTTCTTGTGTTCCAACAAAATAATCCTTTATTTCAGTCTTAATAAAAGGGGCTGCTCCATTATATTGAAAGACAGATTTTAACTTATAAAAATCAAAATTAATAAATTGGGTTTGGGAGAGTTTGTAAAATACATAGGCTTGTGAAAGGTGGGATAAGTCACAAAAAGTATTTGAATTCTTATTACTAATATTAGTATTATAAAGTGCCTTTTTTATAGTCGAAATAAAGTGAATTAAACTTTGATTTGTTTTATCCATTTTTTCTTGATTTGTTTCATTATTGGTAATGTATTTATTAATAATTTTTTTTATTGATTCAAGAAATGGTTGTGTATTGATCCTAGGAATATTAATGATCCACAGAAAGATATCTATGTATACCCTTTCAATGAAAAATTTAATAAAATTAAAATAATGTAATTTGCGTATTAGTCGAGCATTTTTTCTTTTTAATATCTGCAAAATCTTTTTTTGTGATTCCAACCCTTTATCATCATCACTTATTTTGTTAGAACGAATATTTCGATCCGGAATTCGAAATCCGCCCTTTTTTTTATTTGTAATTTTTTCTATTTGGTTTATGATTGTGCTTGTTCTATCAGTTAGATCCTGCATTTTTTTTTCTGTCAATGAATAATTTGTCCAATTCCGAGGTATAGTTTCAATGGATGATGGTATAGTTTCAATGGACAATTCATCAATCATCAGATTACTGGTTATAGAATCTTTTTTAGTTTTACTCAATTCATATACTTTTCTTTTTCTCAATCCAAATAATAGAATTGGATTTATTTGTGAGAGTTCTTTTTTTATTTCTTTTAAAAAAAGAATCCTTTTAATGACCCATTTTTTTGTTTCTTTTAAAACATTTACAAACAATTTTGTTTTTTCTTTTAAAATTCTTAGAATTAGAAAGCATTTCTTTTTCAATTTTCTAATTTTTCTTTTGAGTTCTTTAAAAATGGGTTCAAAAAATGAAAGTTGTTTTCTGGGAGAATCAAAAGGGAATTCAGCTTCCATTCCAAAAATTGTTAAAAAACAAAAATCATTTTTTGAATCTTTCTTTTTCATTGGATCATTATAAGGGGCTCGTGGGTTAGATGTGTGCCAAGGTTTCAGACGAAAAGGAAATAGGATCTTAATCTGAATACCGTCTGTTAACCAGTTTTTTGGAAATTCTTTTTCTGATAATTGAACGCCATTATAGGTGCATTTAACATACATTTCTCGATTCCAATCTTTAAAATCCTCGGACCATTCGGGAAATTGAAACAATAGCATACGGGCGGTATTTTTAACTATTATCAATGAAGGCAATATAATATATTTTCTAAGAATCGATTGGGTTACTAACAAAAAACCTCTTAGTACTTGAGCAAGTAAAATACTATCCCAGGCTTCCGCTATTTCTATACGTACTTTCTCCTTTCTTTTGGCTTCCTCTTTTTTATCCTCTTCCTTTTTTTTCTCACTTTCTTCTGTGGTTTTCTCTTTATAATCCGAAATTTTGAGTTCTGTGTTTGTCCACATAAAATTTCTCAAAATTAGGTTTATACGTTCGGAAATA